TAGTTGGTTTAGATGAATCCTGTCTGGTTGAGACCACAAGTAAAAATGACATTGCCAGAAGTTGACAAGGTGATATTTCCATTTCTTTATCAGAAACTGAGTCCCCCTTGAAGCTAGAATGGATTTTCCTTGATATCTGACATAATGCACGAAAGGATCTTTGAACAACCATAAGGTCTTCGGAAAATCATTCCCAAGCACTACTACAAGATGCTCTATTTTTCCATAGAAATGTGTTCGCTCAAGAAAAGATCCAAAAGATGTAGATCGTAAATGGGAAGATTGTTTACGGAGAAAAATGAATACGGATTCGCATTCATATACATGCGAATTATATAGGAACAAGAATAATCTTTGATTCTCTTTTGAAAAAAAGGAAATGGATTTCTTTGGAGTAATGAGACTATTTGAATTCCAATACTCATGGAGAAAGAATCGCAATAAATGCAAAGAGGGGGCATCCTGTATCCAGCAGCGAAGGGTTTGAACCAAGATTTCCAGATGGATGGGGTAGGGTATTAGTATATCTGACACATGATTTAAATGTGATAATTTGTCCTCGAAAAAGGGAAATATTGAATGAATAGATCGTGAATTATGAAATTTTGCTATTTCTTTTTCTTCTAGAGAAGATACTAATTGCAGTGAAAATGGAATTTCCACAATGACGGCAAAACCTTCCGATATCTTTTGAGAATGAAAATTCTTGTTGTGCCCAACGAATCCTTTTTGGTTAGAATCATTAACCGAAATAATAAAATGATTCTGTTGATGCATTCGAGTAATTAAGCGTTTCACAATTAGTGAACTGGATTTATTGTCATGACTCAAATTCTCCATGTGTTCGGAAAGAATCGATCCATTTAAACCATGATCATGAGCAAGTGCGTAGATATATTCCTGAAGTAGAAGCGGATATAGGAAGTGGTGTTGCCGAAATCCATCTATTTCTAAATATCCTTGTAATTCCTCCATTTGAAATTATACTTGAATCAAACAAAAGCATGGGGGATTTCTTGGGTTATCAAATGATACATAGTGCGATACGGTCAGAACAAGGTATATATAAAATAATAGATACCCCGGGGACATGGAGGACAATCAACGGATCTCTCTTTTTCCATCCAATTTGTTTGTGTTCGTTATAGTTACAAGAGATGGTTAGAAATCCTTTATTTTTGCAACCCGATCACTCTTTTGACTCTGGAATAATTCATTTTATTTATCAGTATACCCCTTCTTCTACACATTTATCTCCACTCCATAATGGAGAATAGTTAGGATTCATAAAAAAAAAGGAATCGATGATCCACTCACAGGAGAACCCTTTCCCGCGTCAGGCACTAATATATTTTTAACGTCTAATTAGATCGGGTAATCATTCGAATTAAGAACAGAAGTTCGTTACTTTTGGTTTCCCTATAATTGGAGCCATAGGGCTCTATCCATTTATTCACTCGACCCGACTGTGAATTGATTTGACCCCGTCCCAAGAATCAAAACAAGATTTTGTATCGATCGGGATGAAGTATTCTCAGAGTTCTCCATTCATACGACATGCTGTTTTTTCCATTCATTCCCTTTCAGGATCAGTCGTGGTCTTACAAACTCTACCAATGGTATGGACGAATCCGTTGCTTCATCAAATGTGTAAAAGATTGTAGCCGCACTTAAAAGCCGAGTACTCTACCGTTGAGTTAGCAACCCGTAGAATATAAACGAAATAGTAGAGTGTGTAGATACGATCGGAATCAAAAAAAGTCAAATAAATAAATTGGATTGCCCGACCCCATCAAAACTTGAAACTAGCAACAAATCGAAAAGAAAGATTTGATGATCAATTATGAACACAAAAACGAGCAGAGATCAGATTCAAATACAACAGATTCCGGGATAAATAGAGAAAAATCGAAATAGATATCCAAATTTATGGGCCACCTATACCCTATTTTTTTTTTTTTTTCATTATATTAAGTAAGGTATTTCTTTTGTCACAGCGAATCTGGTGAACCCAGCACCAGCATTTGAATAAAATAAAGAAACAAACTTATGGGACATGGATAAATTTTTCTATTTATCCACGATCAATTATATTTGTTCGAAACACCATTGTCAATATTGAGAAACCAAATTCAATAAAGAAAATAAGGACTTGTGTTAGATTGGCACTACATAGATAAGAAATGAAGTGTGGCTGGGGGAATCAATAAAATAAAAAAAAGTAGGAAAAAATCTTGGGTTTATTTCAATAGGGGTACAATAAGCAAGATTGATCCCCTGTTTGTTCGTGGAGTCCCAACGAAAACCATCCAATTGATGGTAATCCCGCAATTTCCCAGTTATTTCATCTATTCACTCAATCTTTTTCTATCCGTCTCATATCAATAGAAGATATTTTTATCATTATATGATATGGAGTCAGAGGGGAGCAACAGTGAATAGAACAAAAAAAGGAATGGCGGAGTAAAGAATTACCCAAAGCTAGATACTGGGCCCCCTTTTTCATTAATATTAATTTGATTTCTTTTGATTAATTTGAAGTTCTTTAAATACCTCTGCCTTCTTTAAAATATCATAAACAGTTCCTGTAGGTTGAGCGCCCTTTTCAAGGAAATATAGAATAAGAGGAACATTTAAATAAGTTTGGTTATTTATCGGATCATAAAAACCCACTTTACGAAGATCTCTTCCTTCTCTTCGGGATCGAACATCAATTGCAACGATTCGATAGATGGCTCATTGGGATAGGCATAACCCCCCCTTAGAAACGTATATGAGGTTTTCTCCTCATACGGCTCGAGAAAGAATGATTCGAATTTATGTATATAGTGGCAAACGGATCCATAAAATCATCAATTAGACTATAATTTGAGTCGTTTTTTTGTTCTTCCATCGTAAAAAAAAAAAAAGAAATATCATTCGTACTCATAACTCAAGTTGGGTAATTCTCAAAGAGCTCGAAGAGAAATCCTTAGACACTTATTGAGCCGTCTCTAACCTCTTTTTTTTGTCTCGTCTAGAATCTATTTTTCTTTTTCTTCCTCATTATGTTTTAGTTGTTGAGACAATTGAAAATGGTGTTTCCTTGTTCTGGTATCCTTTATTTTCTCTTTGCTTTGAATCATTGGGTTTAGACATTACTTCGGTGATCCTTAATTCTTTCAAAATGGCAGCAACATACCTTATTGCATTGTTATTTTGTTCTATTGAAGAATCCTAGAAACAATTGATTCCCTTGTGATACACTTTTGATCAAAATAGTTTTTTTTATCAATTCCGACAAATTTTACTTTACTTGTTCGGATTTGATTCTTTCGATTTCTATACCGAAGATATACTTACGAAGTTGTTCCAACTTATTGATTGGCACTAACCCTAGATCCTTCCCTCTGTTAAAAGACTTAATCCTTTATGCTCGAGCTCCATAGTGTACTATTTCTTTTTTATTACAACCCCCAAAATCGGGGTCTTAGTGGAATAGAACAAACTATGCCGAGCCAAGAGCATCTTCGTTGATATATAAAATGGTGGGTGCAAGAATCCACAACCGATAATGTCCTTCAAGTCGCACGTTGCTTTCTACCACATCGTTTCAAACGAAGTTTTACCATAACATTCCTCTAATTTTGAACCGGTATGGAATTGATTCAATATGGAATCATGAATAGTCATTGGCTGAATCAGTATATTAAAAAATCCATACTTTATTTTCCATTTTACTTTATTTTCATATATGGATGGATAGTTATTTGGAGAAGTCTCAACAAGAATCTAACTTAACCCCATATTTTATAATGAAACACATTTATAAAAAAACGAAGAAATGAGTTGCTTAACACTTCTTTACATCTTCAACAGATTGTTAGGCACGATCAATCATGAAGGATCCAATTCCTTATCGAACAAATAAACTAAAGAAAGGTATTTAATTCGATTAGCAATACCGGAGCAGACTGAGTCATTAACTAAACAAGCTATTCCAATGATCCAGAAAAATCGAAAGTAGGATAGATTCACCAATCTCCTACTTCTTCGAGTATCAAAGATTTCTAAAGAATGACTGAAGTTTCAATAATTTCCTACTTCGATATCATTAAATTGATACCTTTGTCAATTAACTCATATCTACACGAATTCTATGGGGATGATTCATCATCCAATTTCAAAGGATCTTATTATGGGATGCTATACTATCTTGTATAGGTACAAAGCTAAATCAGTCCATATCAATTTGTTGTTCCTATTTTTATTTTGCCCCACCCCAATCTCAGGAGCTTTAATCCCAGTGATGGAATTAGTACCAAGAACCTCCTCCTGTTTCGAATTCAGGATCTACATAGAATTAGTTTGCCTGTTCAATTTTATTGACTTTCGGGAAGATATAGGACTTTCTTCCACATTTCGACTTAGAGTGCATCTTGTGAGAATCAAAATATCATAGATATGGGGCATTTTCTCTAAATGCCTAACTAACTTCAATATGAACGAGGGGCATACACCAAACGCCCTACCCAATTTTTTTTTTGAATTTCACTTTGATCTTTGTTCTCGTTCTACCTATATCAAAAAAGATATTTCCATCCGCGTGTCATTGACACTCAATCCATTTGTGGGAAACAAAATCGAAAGGGAAGATATGATTCAGAGAAGAATCATTAGAAATAGAAAGGTTGGGTCACATTGTATCCAACATTACAATTTTAAACAGAAGATTGTTAAAGAGAACAACCCTTGTTCTGATCGAATCGGTCTGGGACGGAAGGATTCGAACCTCCGAGTAACGGGACCAAAACCCGTTGCCTTACCGCTTGGCCACGCCCCATTTCGATTGCTATTCGATACTACTAAACATTAGTATTGTTATTGGTTGTTCGTCAATTCCAGCCCCAATATCTATAGAATTGGCTGTTGCTGGGATTCCGCATATGTAGATGTAGAATCAAAATGAATTCATTGATCATTATATAGAATTCAATTAAGATATTGTATGAAGGTATGAT